TTACAATTATTTACGTTCCCAATGTGCTTATGACGTAGCACCCGGTGGATCTTTAGCTAGCGTGTATCATCTTACGAGAATACAGTATGGTATAGATAACCCAGAAGAAGTATGCATAAAAGTCTTTGCCCAAAAGGATAATCCTAGAATCCCGTCTGTCTTCTGGGTTTGGAGAAGTGCCGATTTTCAAGAACGCGAATCTTATGATATGGTCGGAATTTCTTATGATAATCATCCACGACTTAAACGTATCTTAATGCCTGAAAGTTGGATAGGCTGGCCCTTACGTAAGGACTATATAACCCCCAATTTCTATGAAATACAAGATGCTCATTGAATGATAATAAATTAATGCTCACTTATAGAATAGAACACAACTCCTGATTTTATTCAAGTCAAGGAAGATTTTTACGTTCTGTTCCTAGACGAAACGAATATTATATTCTAATTAATTTCTATTATACAAAAGGGTCCAGATAGACTAAGCAAAAAAGGGCTTCATTTTGATTCTCCAATTTGGAAAATCACATATTAGTTTCCTTCGTATGAACAGAAAAATACAATGACTCAAAGAAGTTCCTACCACGAACTTTGTACCGCGCGCATTACCATTACTTAGAACAACTAGGAAAGTAAGATAAGCAAGAATAAAAAAGGATTCTTCGGAATAACGGAATACAAAATTAATATGAAATGAAAAAATGAAGAAAAGAGCACCTAATCTCACTTTTTTCTATACCATAAAGAAAAGAACCAGAGATTTGAATCCTTTTCTAAAAAGAAGTGTTTATAGATTTATCTACTTAGTGTATACTATCTGGATTATTAATGAATATGTGCCCCAATCCATCTCGAGGTATTTCTATCAATATAATATCTATTCGGTAGATCCTTTTTTTCTGTGCCAGGAACCAGATTTGAACTGGTGACACGAGGATTTTCAGTCCTCTGCTCTACCAACTGAGCTATCCTGACCCTTTCTTGTGCATCATCCTAGTAGAGTATTTGCATCTATGTCAATTAAAGGGACTAAAAAATCAATAAAGTATTCCATTCCAAATTTGGAAATGGGGGGGTAGTCCTATGCATTGTGGGTGGCTTACTTAATAATACTTAAAAATCGAATTATTAATCGAGATTCCTTGCCGATACTCTACTCTAATAAAAAAGAAATCTATTTAATGAATAGCATAAGATCCATTGAGTTCTCTTTGCACTCCTTTGTGAAAGAGTAGAATGAGAAAGCTAATGAATCTTAAATCCATTGATAAAAGAAAAAAGAGGATAAATACTATGGTTAGGGAATAAAAGAGGATTTGGGGATAGAGGGACTTGAACCCTCACGACTTATAAAGTCGACGGATTTTCCTTTTACTAGAAATTTCATTGTTGTCAGTATTGACATGTAGAATGGGACTCTCTCTTTATCCTCGTCCGATTAATCCACTTTTTAAAAGATCTGGAAAACAATGAATTGAAGGATTTGATTACTCAATATTTGATGGAATGGATTCACAATAATTCTAAAAAAATTGAGAATTTTCTATTTCATAATCATCCCTAATTTAATTCTAACTAAAAAAATAAATAAAGAACCTATATTATGATATGGATTCTGTGATTAATCGTTTGCCGTGTCAGTATCTATACGTGTGTATTAGATCTATAAAGCCCTTCTTTCTCTAATTTATAGGGAGTTCCACTACCAACACAACGTAATTACCTCGATTCGTTAGAATAGCTTCCATTGAGTCTCTGCACCTATCCCTTTCCTTTGGGTTCTAGTTTGAGAACCACTTTTTTTTCAAAAAAGGGATTTGGCTCAGGATTGCCCATTTTTAATTCCAGGGTTTCTCTGAATTTGGAAGTTACCACTTAGCAGGTTTCCATACCAAGGCTCAATACAATCAAGTCCGTAGCGTCTACCGATTTCGCCATATCCCCATTTTCCTTTTCTTTGAAACCAGGATTCCTTGTGTAATTTCATCCATCTCTTAGTTTTTTTAATCATTGAATTAATTACTCGACGTAGTCTAGCAGCTCGTCTCTATTTGAGAGACCCCGCTTATTGGAATTCAGAATTGAATTGATTCTATCGTTGATATATTTGCAATTCAATCGGAATCAATATATCCAAAAGTTTTTCTCTCTCCCACCCCCCTCCTCCGTTTTTTATAGTATTCAAAATCGTACTATAACGCTTGATATTCATTCTTTTTTTTTCTAATTAGAATATGATTCTATCTTCTCCTTATTGAAATATTCATCCTTAAATTATTAACAAATAAAAAAAACAAAATATCTCAAAAAATGTATATAATGATCGAATGAAAATGCTAATCTCTTAGCATTTTCTCCTTATTATATTATTCATATATATTATTCTTTTCTATGTATTAGATTATTCGTCCGAGCCATATCAAATTGAAAATATCTGAAATCCAATTCAATATAGAAATTGGAATAGATTCTATTAGAAAAATAGATTTGCGAATTAGAGAAATAAAAAGAAAGTTCAATAAATTCTATAATCCTATTTAAGAATATCATTTAGTTAAGCATATTAAGCTAACTTTATCTTTATGATATTCTAGTATTTTTTTTTTTCTAAGTAGAACTTCCAATTTTGAACTAGTTAATAACTAAGATCTGACATTTTACGGATTTCCTATATATATTTCTATTTGTTACACTATTTCTGTTATGTAAGCCCACTTAGCTCAGAGGTTAGAGCATCGCATTTGTAATGCGAGGGTCATCGGTTCAAATCCGATAGTCGGCTTTTTTCTCTATCGATGTTCCATAAACAAAAATCTCTCTTTTTCTCCGAATTAAATGGGGAATCCAGGGTCTATTATGTTGTTCTACCTTACAATTTTGCTAGATACAAAACATTAAAATAAATAATATATATACAAAAAATCCAGATGTTGATGAAATTCCATTTTTTGTGATACTTTAGTAGATTTTACTCTGTTTATCTTTTAGTTTAATTCAGTTTTAATTTCGATGTATTCTGTAATGTAAATACAATGAAATTTTTTGTGTAAAATGAAATTTCAATAAAATAAAAAAGGAGTCTTCATGTCCCGTTATCGAGGACCTCGTTTAAAAAAAATACGCCGTCTGGGAGCTTTACCAGGACTCACTAGAAAAACGCCTAAATCCGGAAGTAATCAGAAAAAGAAATTCCATTCTGGGAAAAAAGAGCAATATCGTATTCGTCTTCAAGAAAAGCAGAAATTGCGTTTTCATTATGGTCTGACAGAACGTCAATTACTTAGGTATGTACATATTGCTGGAAAAGCAAAAAGGTCAACAGGTCAGGTTTTACTACAATTACTTGAAATGCGTTTGGATAATATCCTTTTTCGATTGGGTATGGCTTCAACTATTCCTGGGGCCCGGCAATTAGTGAACCATAGACATATTTTAGTTAATGGTCGTATAGTTGATATACCAAGTTTTCGTTGCAAACCCCGAGATATTATTACTACGAAGGATAACCAAAGATCAAAACGTCTGGTTCAAAATTCTATTGCTTCATCCGATCCGGGCAAATTGCCAAAGCATTTGATGGTTGACACATTGCAATATAAAGGACTAGTAAAAAAAATCCTAGATAGGAAGTGGGTCGGTCTCAAAATAAATGAGTTGTTAGTTGTAGAATATTACTCTCGTCAGACTTGAACTTAACGAAAAAAGGAAAGGTTCATAGAATTTTTTTCCCCTTCCCCTTTCCCCAAACTAAATCGACCTAAGGCTCTTAATTCGTATTTTCCCATTCACCTAGCAGAAATAGATTAACCCTAGGATCCCTTTTTCTTTTTTGTTATTTCCTCCATGTGTATTTTCCATACCACAATAATTTGCTATAGAGAATTTCTATTAAATAAAGGTATTATTGCTGCAATAAATTGTTATTTGATTTGATACATTGTGATCGGTAACGTTGATGAATTAAGAGAAACGGAAAGAGAGGGATTCGAACCCTCGGTAAACAAAAGTCTACATAGCATTTCCAATGCTACGCCTTGAACCGCTCGGCCATCTCTCCTCCACAATCTTATTGTGGAAAATAAACTGAGTAAATAGCGAGTTTTATTATTCCTGTAGTACAGGTACAGCCACAACCGCAGGGGGATTCTATGGCTCTACAACCGCTGGGGGATTCCATGGATCTATTGGAAAAATTCCTTTTCATCTAAGTGGAAGGGTCCAGGATTTTTTTTTACTAGGAATTCTGCTCCCTCGAAAAGTTTTTCTTTTGGGAAAACCAAAATAAAAAGAGAATGGAAGAATTCTTCTTATTCCATAAGAAAATAAAGGAACCCTAGAATTCTATTTGCATAAGGTACGTTACGCCATACAATCTAAATATAAAAAAGGGTATGCGACAATTAATGACTTTGAAAACGCGAAATAGCTGATGAGAGAAGTTGGTGTTGAGAAATAGGAAAGTGGAATGAAAGCCAATCTTAGTCAAATATTTCATATCTCTTCTTGTCCAAACAGAAGGAAAAGGAGACAATTTGAGCTGAGCAGAAAATCCATACCTCTCTTATCCATTTAGAGCATATGGATTGGTTTATAAGAATCGAATGTTTTGTTTTTATGTTATTTTGTGATAGAATCAAAAGAATTGTATATAGAATGGGTTGGGAATTATGCCTAGATCCCGTATAAATGGAAATTTCATTGATAAGACCTCCTCGATTGTAGCCAATATTTTATTGCAAATAATTCCGACAACCTCAGGGGAAAAAAGGGCATTTACTTATTATAGAGATGGTGCGATTTGAGTCTTTTTTCTTTTTTTTTTTACCCTACCTAAATCTCAGTCTTACGAGAAAGAGAGGGGGTTCACATAGAGAGAACAAAATTAGTAAAGGAAACCCACGCTTGGGGAAGGTGAGGTGAACTAACAATTCCTTCTGTCGTGTATCCTCGATTGATGTGGCCTCAGATGCTTCAATTGTAGATTTGAGTATTGAGCGAAAGGTTACACCTACAGGATAGGTTCTGTATTACAAGCCAATCCTACTCTACTAGTACCAATAGGCACAGCATAAGGGAGAAAAGCACTACACCTCAAAATAGGAATCAACAAGAGAAAAACTTTGTTAGAAATTAGCCCTTTCCTGATCGGTATCGGGATTAGGAAGAATGGTTGGGATAACAAACAACCATCAGGTTTGTACTTTGGATACCCTTATAACCATCAAAGGTCGTTGAAGTCGCTAATTCCTCTAAATAGGAGGCGTTGAGAACAAAGAAATTCTTGGAGCTATCGTTTTCCTCTAGCATTAATAGAATTCATTGGTGTTAAGAAAAACAAACCTCTTGGAGGAAGGTTGGCTAGAGATTTCTTGGAAAAATACCAGCCCCTTTCGGTCCATAATGAGATGGGACTAATTCTATTTCCATTCTATAGATTTTGCGCTTAGTACTATGTACAGAAGGGAGGAGCCGTATGAGATGAAAACCTCATGTACGGTTTTGGAACGGAGATTTTTTAAATAGAATGAACGACCGTAACGGATGTTGGCTCAATCCGAAGGAAATTATGCGGAAGCTTTGCAGAATTATTATGAAGCTACGCGACTAGAAATTGATCCCTATGATCGAAGTTATATACTATATAACATAGGCCTTATACACACAAGCAATGGAGAGCATACAAAGGCTCTGGAATATTATTTCCGCGCGCTAGAACGAAACCCCTTCTTACCGCAAGCTTTTAATAATATGGCCGTGATCTGTCATTACGTGCGACTATCTCCACTATAGAAAGAAGAAAAAAAGAAAGGATGCATCAATACTAGAAAAAGGGCTTTCTACATAGGGATCGTCAAAACAACGATTTTGCCCTATCAGCTGTAGGAAGGAAAGACACTTCACGAGAATCAAAATAGGAAGAAAGTAGAGCCTATACTACTACTCTATGGATAAAGTCTCAAATTGATAAAAACACCGTAAAGATCAATTAGTGAGCGACTGGGTCGATACAACTAAAAAAAACTGCTTAATTATACCATGATATGGGACAAAATTTAGGAATCCGCTTATGTAATAGAGCCGATCCACTAAGGGATTAAGCAGCGGTGTAGTATCAGATCCCAAAGATAGTAAGTTCTTTTTTATTTCTTATGGGAAAAGTCTTTTTCAAGGATTCTATTCTATAGTTTCATATATGAAAGAAACGAAACCGAGATAGTTACTTTCAGAAAATTCGAACGAAGGATATAGGTCTATCTATGCTTCATTCTTCTGAAGGTGGGAGAAAAGAGCAAACTGATTATTGATCAAAATTAGGGTTTGAAACTTAGGTAATTAACTTCTTCTGCTTAACCCAAGAAGAAATTGGATCGATTTTTGAGAAATCGAATTAAGTTAAGATAGGGGAAATTAAGATAGCAATTTCTGAGCCGTATGAGATAGGAAACTCTCAAGTACGGTTCTAGGGGAAGGAACTACCTATTCCGACCGAGGAGAACAGGCCATTCTACAGGGTGATTCGGAAATTGCAGAAGCTTGGTTTGATCAAGCTGCTGAGTATTGGAAACAAGCTATAGCGCTTACTCCGGGAAATTATATTGAAGCACAGAACTGGTTGAAGATTACGAAGCGCTTTGAATTTGAATAACACCACTCTCCATTTTCAAAAAATGGGTGGTTTGGTTTTTGATCCATTAATCAAATTATTTACGTAAGAAGATCGAATCAAGAATTTCATTATATCCCTTTCTTCTACCTTCGATTTTATATCATATTTCATAAGGATAAACAATAGGGATAGGTTCTAGAACAGAAGTAATAAAGCAAATAAAAGGCGGCAATCTAAATATTCTTGCCTAATATATCAGGACGGGTCTTACTAATAATTCTAATAGGTTATCTTGGAATTTGAAATTGAATAAAAAAATGGATATTATGCTCACTCAAGGAAAGTAGATGTAGATAGGGGCTTATATCTTCAAAAAAATACACTAGCTTCTTAAATGAAAACGTAAAAAAAGATTTTTTTGTTACGTCGGGAAATAATTTTCCCGGATAACTAATGTCCGTTAGGCACCTAATCCTTATGTCATAATAGATCCGAACACTTGCCTCGGATTGACTTCAATATATAATTGCTCCAGTGAATAACTAAAAAAAAATAGAAGGACGGTAGATAGTAAAGAAAAGTACTAATCATAATATCTATCTTTCAAAGATTCACTAAAAAGACAGTTGGCGGGTCTCTTTGTATGTCTTGTTCGGAAAGAGGAGGACTTAATGATTATTCGTTCGCCGGAACCAGAAGTTAAAATTGTTGTGGATAGGGATCCTGTAAAAACATCTTTTGAGGAATGGGCCAGACCCGGGCATTTCTCAAGAACAATAGCTAAGGGCCCTGATACTACCACTTGGATCTGGAACCTACATGCTGATGCTCACGATTTCGATAGTCATACCGGTGATTTGGAGGAGATCTCTCGAAAAGTCTTTAGTGCTCAT